AATATCCAAATACATGTCTTATTTTTTTTTTCAATAATCCATATTTGTAGCAATGAAATACTATTGTTCCTCCCCCAAGTAATAAGATAAATTATTGGTTACAATATAGCTATGGTCTATATTCTCTATAAAGGACCAGAAATGCCTTGCTTACGTATCATTAGGAAATGCATTAACATAAATACAGCAGTAAGAAGGGGTAATACAAAAGTGTGTAAACTATAAAAACGGGTCAAAGTGGATTGTCCCACACTAGCACTTCCACGTAATAACTCTACCAAAGGCGATCCTATTACCGGAATAGCGTCCGGAACGCCTGTTACGATTTTGACTGCCCAGTAACCAATTTGGTCCCGAGGTAAGGAATAACCTGTTACGCCAAAAGATGCGGTCAACACAGCCAGAACCACGCCTGTAACCCAAGTTAATTCGCGAGGTTTTTTAAAACCACCAGTGAGATAGACACGAAATACGTGCAGGATCATCATTAAGACCATCATACTTGCCGACCATCGATGAACTGATCGGATTAACCAACCAAAGTTAGCTTCAGTCATTATGTATTGAACAGAAGCAAAAGCCTCAGTAACGGTTGGACGATAGTAAAAAGTCATAGCAAATCCTGTAGCTACTTGTACCAAAAAACAAGTAAGCGTAATTCCTCCTAGACAATAAAATATGTTAACATGGGGAGGAACATATTTACTAGTTATATCATCTGCAATCGCCTGAATCTCGAGGCGCTCTTCGAACCAATCATAGACTTTATTGAGATAGGTAAACCAAGAGGACTCCCCCCCTGAGAACCGTATATGAGAATTTCATCTCGTACAGCTCAAACAAAAACACCCAAGTAATAGCCGAAACGGATATGGAATAGAAAGTTTGAAACTTCTTAATCTTTTCATTCAATTTTATCTGAAGACACAAAAGAGTAAAAATCCGAAAGCTCTTTTTTGTAGTTGTAATTATAATGCCAAAAAATCAAGTCGGCGCATTCGTCTTTATGTTAATCGTTACAGGCCTCTTGAATCTTCTATTTACCTATTCTTTTTCTTTGCTTTGATTTGTTATTTGTATGGAATGTGGCTTTATTTTTGTTTTCTTTATTTTTGATAGGAATTCTCTTGTTAAGACCCTATGAATCGATTGAAACTTCAGATTCATACCCGAACCGCGATGATTCAATAAAACCTTCAAACTAAGCCCAAAGATTCTTTGAGTAAGAACCATTGGATCATCACTTATTCAATGAATAGAATAGATATAATAAAAAAAAAATACAAAGAAAAGAAAGGTTTGTTCTTTGATCAAAATAAGTATAAACTAAATGAGAGTTTGAAAGACTAAAAAATCTTTCGATTTATAAGATTTATAAATAATATAACTCTTTGTATTTTTTTTTTGAGTCCGGCCGCGAGGTTTGAATATTAAGTATGAATCATAGTTCAACTACTTTTACTTTTTGATCTACTTCATATATTCCGTGCTCCAGATACTAGAATAACTATCCGACGGGATAAAACTATCTCGATTAAGATGACAGACTCATTTTCTGTACTATCAATAGGATCAATTATAACAAGTCACACACTCATATTCCGGAAATACAGAAACAAATAAATTTCGCGGTCGAACTACCGAAATAGAATGGGCTAAAAAAAATCCGAGAACTAAAAGTTTCACTTTTTGTATTGAAAAGCGAGGCTTCGTGGTTCTTGTGAATCTAATTCAGTGAAATTCCATCCAGTAAAACGGACGAATTATAAATCTCCAAAATAATAGATAAGAATATCGCAAATAAAGCCATTGCGACACCCATCAAAGGAGTCGTTCCCCATCCAGGAGCTACCTTACCATATTCCGAATTCAATGGTTTTAAAAAATCCCCTACAACAGTTCGTCTTGGACCAGATCTAGAACTACCCTCAACGGTTTGTGTAGCCATAAATCTTATTTTGTATTCAGTGAGATCTGTTGACTTTGTATATCATTCCGCTGTAAATAAACGATCTTATCATAGATCCATTGTGATCTTGAAATTATATAATAATGGAAACAGCAACCTTAGTCGCCATCTCTATATCTGGTTTACTTGTAAGTTTTACTGGGTACGCCTTATATACTGCCTTTGGGCAACCCTCTCAACAATTAAGAGATCCATTCGAGGAACACGGGGACTAATTGAAGTAATGAGCCTCCCAATATTGGGGGGCTCATTACTTCAATTGAGATAATGAAAAATCATTTCATTTTTTAGTTTGAATTTTAGGCGGTTCTCGAAAAAAAATAGCGAAAAAAATTATACCTAGAGTAGATACTAAGAGGAATGTATAAACCAATGCTTCCATAAACTCGATCGTGGTTTACAATTATAGCTTCCGTACCTGTTTATTTGGAATCATCTCCCGAATAAAATAAAGAAAGAACAAGAATCAAAGAAAAGGCAGCGATTTTAATCAAGATTTTTCCAGCAGCCTCTGTCAAATCACAAATAGAAAATAGAAGCGAAAAATAACAAAGCAATCTTGCATCAGACTACTTGTCTTCTTGTAGTTGGATCTCCAAGTTTTTGGAATGCTCCAAATTCCACTTGAGCATCCAAATCTGGATCAATACCGGCAAAAACATCTCGGAACAGGGTTCTAGCACCATGCCAAATGTGTCCGAAGAAGAAAAGCAAAGCAAACGAAGCATGCCCAAAAGTAAACCAACCCCTTGGACTGCTACGAAAAACGCCGTCGGATTTCAAAGTAGCACGATCTAATTCAAAAATTTCACCCAATTGAGCACGTCTAGCATATTTTTTCACAGTAGCAGGATCACTATAACTCACTCCATTGAGTTCGCCGCCATAGAACTCAACAGTTACACCTACTTGTTCGACACTATATTTTGATTCTGCCCTTCTAAAAGGGACATCCGCTCTAACAATTCCGTCTCCGTCTACCAAAACAACCGGAAATGTTTCAAAAAAAGTAGGCATACGACGTACAAAAAGTTCACGCCCTTCTTTATCTCTAAAGATAGGGTGCCCTAACCAACCAACGGCTATTCCATCCCCGTTGTCCATTGAACCCGCTCTGAACAATCCTCCTTTTGCCGGATTATTGCCAATGTAATCATAAAAAGCTAATTTTTCAGGAATTTTAGACCAAGCTTCTGATAAACTTTGATTTTCGGCTAACCCAGCACTAATCCTTCGATATATTTCTTGCTGGAAGTATCCTTGATCCCATTGATAACGAGTAGGACCAAATAATTCGATGGGGGTAGTTGCTGAACCATACCACATCGTTCCGGCAACAACAAAAGCTGCAAAAAAGACAGCAGCTATACTACTGGAAAGGACAGTTTCAATATTTCCCATACGTAATCCTTTGTATAAACGTTGGGGCGGACGGACACTAAGATGGAATAAGCCCGCTAATATGCCCAATGTCCCTGCTGCAATATGATGAGAGGCTATTCCTCCCGGAACAAAAGGATCAAAACCTTCCACGCCCCACGCCGGATTTACAGGTTGTACCTTGCCAGTTAGTCCATAAGGGTCGGACACCCATATTCCAGGACCATACAATCCTGTTACATGAAATGCGCCAAAGCCAAAGCAAGCCACTCCTGAAAGAAATAAATGAATTCCAAAAATCTTGGGCAAATCCAAAGAAGGTTTTCCTGTGCGCTCATCACAAAAAATTTCTAGATCCCAATATACCCAATGCCAGATAGCTGCCAAGAAGCACAAGCCAGAGAACACAATATGTGCTCCGGCCACACCTTCGTAACTCCAAATACCCGGATTTGTTATAGTCCCCCCTGTAATACTCCAACCACCCCATGAATTGGTTATTCCTAAACGAGTCATGAAGGGTATAACAAACATACCTTGTCTCCACATTGGATCAAGAACAGGATCGGAGGGATCAAAAACGGCTAATTCATATAGAGCCATTGAACCGGCCCAACCAGCAACCAGAGCCGTATGCATTATATGAACAGAAAGCAAGCGACCGGGATCATTCAATACGACAGTATGAACACGATACCAAGGCAAACCCATGGAAATACCCCTTTATCAACGAAAAATAGACACTATGTAACTTTATTGCATTGGAATACCTCCCCTTTTCGGTGGATTCTTTCGGAGAAAGGATTAATATTTGTGCTATTCCATTAGTAATTAAGGGAAGAATTCGGCTCAGAAGAAAAAAGAGAAGCAGATCTATTCTATACCCGATAAGTATCAATACGCAATGGGGGTTGATCCTATTTTTTATGAATGAACGCATCCCTATTTGTTCATTATTCAAAGGACCTATTGGTAAGAATTCTCTTTCATTCATTCTGTCTTTCTTTATTTTATGGCCTTATTCTATCTATGTATAAAATATGATAAAGGCCAATATTATTAAGACCGTTATTACGCTTCCACATCAAAGTGAAATATAGTATTTAATTCTTTTTCTTTCCTTTAATGCCTATTGGTGTTCCAAAAGTTCCTTTTCGAAATCCGGGGGACGAAGATGCAATTTGGGTTGACGTATAGTGCGACTTGTCAAATATATTGGGTCATATGGGATTCCCCCGTTCTCTCGCCCGATCGAGATATCCTCTGTTTCGCCCAAAAAAGATTGATTGAATTATCAAAAATTTGTAGCGTGAAGTTTAATGAAGTGCAATTAGAGATCCATTTCATTTTTTTTGGGGGGTATCCAGATTAATATTTTCAATTAGAATGATTTATGGTTGACTTGGTTGGACCGATAAAATAAAGCATCCAGGCTCCGTTTAGAAAAAACCCAATTAATTGGTAATATATTTATGATTACCCCCTATATCATAATCATAAATCCTTTTTATTTTAAAATAAAAAATAGAAATAAGAGCGATTTCAAACTGTTAATCAATCGAATAATATGAGAAATATGTTGAATATTTGGCGGAAAACATGAAAGAAAAAGGAATTAAAATAAAAAAAAAAGTAAAAAAAAAATCATAGCAAAAAGACGTGGTATTGGGTCATTTGTCCTATATGTGCAAATCAAAATCGGACAGATCTTTACTCGGAGTAGAGCATAAACCTAAAAAAATGGAATAAAAAATTGATGAAACCCATTCAGGAACAAGAAAATGACATCGTGATTTGGATTGAATCCCAATGAAAAAAAATAGATCAATGAAAAGTTTGTGCGATAAGTTTAGCGAATTTTTTCTATATTATAGGAAAACGGGCCAAAACTCATCTTTCTTTAATTTCATTTTGAATTTCATTTTATTTTAAAAATGTAAGAAAAAGCCCCTTCATTAGAAATTAGAAGTTAGAAAAGGCCCACTAGAAAAAATAGAAAAAACGAAGAATGGCTGGAATCTACACATTGATTTTGTTCGCAATTTTTGTTGAACCGTATGCATCAAAAGGTGCCTGTACGGCTACTAAGGGATACAATTTTATCCTAATCAACCGACTTTATCGAGAAAGATTACTTTTTTTAGGCCAAGAGGTTGATAGCGAGATCTCGAATCAACTTATTGGTCTTATGGTATATCTCAGTATAGAGAATGATACCAAAGATCTGTATTTGTTTATAAACTCTCCCGGCGGATGGGTAATACCCGGCGTAGCTATTTATGATACTATGCAATTTGTGCAACCAGATGTGCATACAATATGCATGGGATTGGCCGCTTCAATGGGATCTTTTCTCCTGGCCGGAGGAGAAATTACCAAACGTCTAGCATTCCCTCACGCTCGGCGCCAATGAGTTTTTTTTTATTGATTATTTGATGGAAAGAAAAAAGAAGACTATGCCTTCGCCATATGAAATATGAATTAGTAAGTAATAATAGCATGGCACTTCGAATTCGATATGAATTTTTTTTTATTCTTTTTTTTTTTTATATTAGATTAGGTATCGAAAGAGTAGTATGAGAGAAGGGGCATTTCCTATTTTATCTTAGCTGTCGGGGGGCCCATCTCAGCGTCACAAACTTTTTTTCTTTTCACACCAGAGGCTATTAACAATATTTCTATTTATATTATAAAAGAGTACGAAAAAAAAAAGACTATTTTTTTCTTTCTTTTTTTAAAGAAACTTTGGGATTGCTGAATCACAGACGAAATAAATATATAAAGCAACGGAGCCATCATAGTATTTTTGAACTTTTCCGAAAAAAAAAGAAGGGTGGTAATTGGATTCTTTATTGATCTGGGTCTAATATACTCTATATTTTCTCTTTTTTTTTCGATGAAAGAAAAAAAAAAGAGAATTCCATTGTAAAGCCGTATGCAATGCGCAAAAAATGCCCGTACGGTTGTTCAATTCTCTTTTTTTTTTTTTCTTATTATTCTTTAGCTATTCTTCTCGCCTCATTATGTGAGTTAGAAGAACCTTTTATTATGTTATATCATCAGGGTAATGATCCATCAACCTGCTTGTTCTTTTTATGAGGCACAAACGGGAGAATTTGTCCGGGAAGCGGAAGAACTACTGAAACTTCGCGAAAGCCTCACAAGGGTTTATGTACAAAGAACGGGCAAGCCCCTATGGGTTGTATCCGAAGACATGGAAAGAGATGTTTTTATGTCAGCAACAGAAGCCCAAGCTCATGGAATTGTGGATCTTGTAGCGGTTAAATAACAAATAGCAATAGCAACGATTTAACACCAATCCACAATTTAATTAAGATTGATTTAATCCCTCTTATTCTTTTCCTTCTTAACTTAAGCCTAAGGGGTTACTATTTTATTAATCTATTAAATAGAAAAAGAAGGAATTCAGAATCATCTGGTTAGGATCGATCTAAACCAGTCTATTATGTATATGATTCAGTATGCCAACTATTAAACAACTTATTAGAAATGCAAGACAGCCAATTAGAAATGTCACGAAATCCCCTGCTCTTGGGGGATGTCCTCAGCGCCGAGGAACATGTACTAGGGTGTATGTGCGACTTGTTCAGATCATGAGCTGAGAAAAAAAACACACAATTTTTTTCAGTATCAACGATCAGTACCAGTGAATAGAATGGGGTTCTTCCGTTCACTATCTAAAAGATCTACCATATCCTTCTATTGTGTATGAAATTTATGGTTTCCATTGGCGCAAATCCAATCTTGGAATTTAAGATGAGAAAAAATTCCCCATTGGTAGCAAATGCTTATCCATTAAGCGGGGAAAATCCTATTTAAAAAGCAGAAAGATTATGCTTCGACTCTTGCAAAGAACGGACTAACAGGGTCAGCTACCCAATGAATCCTCATACTTACATACCGTTACTGTATAAGATAGATCTCGTTGTGAAAGATCTATTACTGGAAAATTTATGAGTAGAGCCGAAGAGTGTGAACTGTACAAGTTACCAATTAAATGAAGGAATGCGTGCGCTCCGGTGTATAGAGAGGGCCTCACCGTTTAATAAGTAACCATAGAAACGATGGAACCCACTATTTATTTATCCATTTCTATTTACTCCTTTATTTTAGTTAATATGCTTTTTTTGATACCTAGTATCAATAGAATTTCTTATTTCAAGGCGAAATGAAATGCCTAGAAAAAAGGAAAAATCGTGGTCGGGACGGTTATAGTAGCAAAAGCCATTGGAATTTTTATTTTATACATTGGAAGAATCCGTTTTGTTATTAATAGAATAGAAAAGAATAACTGTAAAGAAAGAATTAGTTATTCATCAAAATTTCTTTTATTCAATGACCAGAATTAAACGGGGATATATAGCTCGGAGACGTCGAAAAAAAATAAGTTTATTTGCATCAAGCTTTCGAGGAGCTCATTCAAGACTTACTCGAACTATTACTCAACAAAGAATAAGAGCTTTGGTTTCGGCTCATCGGGATAGAGATAGGAAAAAAAGAGATTTTCGTCGTTTGTGGATCACTCGAATAAATGCAGTAATTCGCGGAATGGGAGTATCCTATAGTTATAGTAGATTAATACACAATCTGTACAAGAAACAGTTGCTTCTGAATCGTAAAATACTTGCACAAATAGCTATCTCAAATAGGAATTGTCTTTATATGATTTCCAACGAGATTATAAAATAAGGAGGTCCGAAGGAATCCAACGAAATGCTTTAAATGAAATGGGGTTCCCTCGAGAATGAACTCGGGGAAGGTAGAGTAGAAATTAATATGATAAAAAAATTATGATAAGGTCATCAAAACAAGATGAGCGAAGACGCTCAATAAAAAAAGATTTCTTTTTCTTCCCCAACCGGATTCTTTTCTTTATTTATTTATTTATTACGACACAACAATTTTGATTATCAGATTTTTTGAATAAAGCATCAGTCTGCATTTGAGAATTTTGAATCAATTGAAGGGGTAAGCCTATTTATTTCTGGGTCTAAGAGCAGTAGTTCTAGCGGTCGACTCGCTTCTTTCAAATTGTTTCTCATTATTAAGAAAGGGTAACGAAGATAAAATACGAGCTTGTTTTATAGCAATAGTAATTAATCGTTGTTGTTTTAAGGTCAATCTATTTACTCGCCTAGATAATATTTTTCCTTGTTCACTAATAAATCGACTAATTAAACTCATGTTTCTATAATCAATTCGATCCCCCGATTGGATCGGGGGCAAACGCCTACGAAAAGATCGCTTGGATTTTAGAAAGACCCGCTTGGATTTATCCATGATTTCTTTATTCCTTATTTCTAAAAAGAATCCTATCTCTATTTCTAAAATCTTATTTTGATCGGATAAAATTCAAATTATAGAATTAATATAATAAATAGGATTTGGTTTGTTTATTTTATTATTGTTTAGTTTATTATTATTATTTAGTTATTAAATAGATATAATATAAATTTAAATATATGTAATAATATTAATAATATAGAATATTATATAAATAAAATATGCATATAAAGAAAATTATGATATATATAACTAATTATAATTATATACTTAATATATTATATACCTAATGTAATATTTTCATATTCTCGAGAAGGGGTGACATACGAGCACTTGATTCGATTTATTTCTTTATCTCCCCGTGAATTGTATGTTTGTAACAATAGCGACAGAATTTCTTCAATTCCAGTCGACTAGGCGTGTTGTGTCGATTTTTTTGAGTAATATACCTGGAAATGCCCGTTGATTGCTTATTAACGCCGTTTCGAACACAACAGGTACATTCCAAAATAATCGTTACTCGGACATCTTTACTCTTGGCCATGAACCTCCTTTGAGTTTTTAATTCACCCAACTTTTCTATTTTCCGATCAAAAGCGAAGAAGAAAGGAATGAAAAATAAATAAATAAATAAAAGTTGCTAACTCAAAACCAAATTCTGAAAGATTTCGTTGCAATCAATATAGTAAATCAATATAGATTTAATCAATATAGATTTATTGTAAATAATAAGAATAAGTAATACAACGATTTCTAACTCTATTTAGAATCAAATCACAGTACGTTCTTTAAGTATCTTGTAGGATACTGTTGTTCCAGCCACATTTCTCTTTTCGCTCTACTAGTAATTTAATTGGAGCTTGAACACGAGTTTCGGTGGGGTTGAATCCACTTTTTTCGTTCTACCTTCCTTATTTATTTTATCTAATTCTTATATAATTAGAATTTATAATTCTAAAAAAAAAACTAAAAAAAAATAATAAGGGGGCGAGAGAGTAGTCACAGATATTTGATTGTATCTCGATCTAATCTTTCTCGCCCCGTCCCGCGGCAATAACTAGAATTAAAAAAAAGGGAATGTTAACGCATCCGGGAAGAAACGATTGATCTCTATCAATAAACCCGCTAAAGAACCGAACCAGAGAGTACTTAGTACCGGTGCTACGGAAAGATATGTTTTTAGATCTCGCATTTTAAATCCTCCTTCTTTATCGTAATCGTATTACATTATGGTAATACATATATAATCACATGTATGTGTGGTTAAAGACCACTTGTATTTGTATATTTGTACCTGGAATTCCTAATTCAAAATTGAAATGTACAATGATTCGATAGATAAGATCT